AATAAGATGCCTGATCAAAAGGACTATCTTGATAGGATAGATAATGTATTTATATACTCTTATTATATTTTTTAGAATTAAACTAAATCCGTAGAGATCAAAACTCTAAATGCATCATACAACAAAATATAAAAAGATAAGCTAAAATAAGCTATTAGGTTCATACCCTAAGTATAGAAGATCACCTTCTTCTTTTTAATTATAAAAACATCAAGAAAAATATTATTCATAATAATAACCATTATTAGAACCATTATTGTTATTAGATCAAGAAATTGATTAAATATATGAATAGGAATAGAAATTAATCTTATATCATTTATTCCATTAACATTTAAATCAAAAAATAATTTTCTTTCCCAAAGAAGAATAATATATTTCTTAATCCAAAGAATGGCATCTACAATTTTCATTATTATTATTTTAATATATAAATATATATTTATTAATATGAATAATACCTCTATCATAAAAATTATTATCATAATTACTATAATAATGAAAATAGGAATACCCCCATTTCATATATGATTTCCAGAAATAATATCAAAAATTAGATGAAATATATGTGTTATATTAATAACATGACAAAAAATTGCTCCAATATATATTTTATCATTGATTATAGAAAATAGTAAATTAATAATAATAATAATTATATTATCTACCATCATAGGTGCAATTTTAGGGTTAAATCATACCTCAATCCGAAAAATCATAGCTTATTCATCTATTAATCATGTAGGTTGAATGATGGCAGCTGCTATAATTAATAAAAAATTATGAATAATATATATAGTATTATATTCACTAATAATCATTCCAATATGCATAAATTTAAGTAAATATAATATTATATATATCAACCAATTTAATATCAAATCCCTAAGAATAACAGAAAAATTATCATTTATAATTATAATAATAAGAATAGGAGGGCTACCCCCTTTTCTTGGATTCATACCAAAATGAATAACTATCGAATATATAATTATTTCAAATGAAATAATAATATTAACAGTAATAGTATTGTCATCATTAGTTACACTTTCATATTATATACGAATAATTAGATCTATCAATATAATAATAAGAAATTCACAAAAATGAGTTATTTTAAATAAAACAAACAAAATATCAACGACTAATATATTATATATTAATATAATACTACCCTTATTTATCTTACTAATAAATTTTATATAAAGCTTTAAGTTAAAAAAACTAATAACCTTCAAAGTTATAAATATATAAAATATATAAGCTTTAGTGTAAAACACTACTTTAGAATTGCAATCTAATATCATATATTGAATATAAAGCCTGATAAGAGGTATATTACACCATATATAAATTTACAATTTATAACCTAAAATTCAGCCACCTTATCATGAATAAATGATTATTCTCAACAAATCACAAAGATATTGGCACCCTATATTTCATTTTTGGAATATGAGCAGGAATATTAGGTACATCACTAAGATGAATTATTCGAATTGAATTAGGAATACCAGGATCATTTATTGGAGATGATCAAACATATAATGTTGTAGTTACAGCCCATGCTTTCATCATAATTTTCTTCATAGTTATACCAATCATAATTGGAGGATTTGGAAATTGATTAGTGCCTTTAATAATCGGAGCCCCAGATATAGCATTCCCACGAATAAACAATATAAGATTTTGACTATTACCCCCATCAATTACATTGTTAATTATGAGTAGAATTGTTGAAAATGGAGCAGGGACCGGATGAACTGTTTACCCCCCATTATCAGCAAATATTTCCCATAATGGAGCATCAGTAGATTTAGCAATCTTTTCACTTCATCTAGCAGGAGTAAGATCAATTTTAGGAGCAGTAAATTTTATTTCAACAATTATTAACATACGACCTATAGGAATAAATGCAGAACGAATCCCACTATTTGTATGATCAGTAGGAATCACTGCACTACTATTACTTTTATCATTACCTGTATTAGCAGGTGCCATTACTATATTATTAACAGATCGAAATTTTAATACATCATTTTTTGACCCGGCAGGGGGTGGGGATCCAATTCTATATCAACATTTATTTTGATTCTTTGGACACCCAGAAGTATACATTTTAATTCTACCAGGATTTGGACTAATCTCACATATTGTTAGACAAGAAAGAGGGAAAAACGAAGCATTTGGATCATTAGGAATAATTTATGCCATAATAACAATTGGGCTATTAGGATTTATTGTATGAGCACATCATATATTCACAGTAGGTATAGATGTAGATACACGAGCATATTTCACATCAGCTACAATAATTATTGCTGTACCAACAGGTATCAAAATCTTCAGTTGATTAGCAACTATCCATGGAAATAATATTAACTATTCAGTACCTATATTATGAAGATTAGGATTCATTTTCCTATTCACAATAGGGGGTCTTACTGGAGTAATTTTAGCTAATTCATCAATTGATATTATCCTTCATGATACATATTATGTAGTAGCACACTTCCATTATGTACTATCAATAGGAGCTGTATTTGCCATTATCGGAAGATTTATCCAATGATACCCACTATTCACAGGATTAACTATAAATCCAAAATGATTAAAGATCCAATTCATGACCATATTTATTGGAGTAAATATAACCTTTTTTCCACAACATTTTTTAGGGTTAAGAGGAATACCACGACGGTATTCAGATTATCCTGATAGATTTACAACATGAAATGTAATCTCATCAATTGGATCTAGAATTTCATTAATAGCAGTAATCATACTAATCATCATTATATGAGAAAGAATCATCTCAAAACGAACAATTATTTTCCAAGAAAATCTACCAAGAAGAATAGAATGAATACAAAATACCCCTCCTGCTGAACATTCATATACTGAATTACCTATTATTAGAAGATTCTAATGTGGCAGAATAAGTGCCATGAACTTAAGATTCATATATAAAGATATATCTTTCATTAGAAATCCCAACATGATCAAATTTATCATTACAAGATGCAAATTCACCATTAATAGAACAATTAATCTTTTTCCATGACCATACTATAATAATTCTATTCATAATTACCATCATAGTATCATATATTATAGCAACAACATTGTATAATAAATTAATTAACCGATATTTATTAGAAAGACAAACAATTGAATTAATTTGAACAATAATACCAGCAATCACCCTATTATTCATCGCAATCCCATCACTTAAAATTCTATATTTAATAGATGAAATTAATAATCCAATAATAACCATTAAGGCAATTGGACATCAATGATACTGAACATATGAATATTCAGATATCAAAAATATCGAAATAGAATCATATATAAAACCAACTAACACATTAGAAAATAACGAATTCCGATTACTTGAAGTAGACAATCGAATCGTATTACCTATAAAATCAACTATCCGAATTCTAGTTACATCATCTGATGTAATTCATTCATGAACCATCCCAAGTTTGGGAATCAAAATTGATGGCACACCAGGACGATTAAATCAAGGGAGAATAAACATAAACCGACCAGGACTAATATATGGGCAATGTTCTGAAATTTGTGGAGCAAACCACAGATTTATACCAATCGTAATTGAAAGAGTTTCAATTAATCAATTTATAAACTGATTAAATTCAAATTAACATTAAGTGGCTGAAAGAAAGCATTGGTCTCTTAAACCAAAATATAGTAATTATCACTTACTCTTAATGGCCAAAGAAATTAGTTTAATTAAAACATTAATTTGTCAAATTAAAAATATTTATTATAAATATTTCTTAATTCCACAAATATCCCCAATCTGATGAACAACATTATTTATAATATTTATTATATCTTACATATTATATATAATCATTATATATTTTTTTATCATTTGTAATTTGTCAAAAAATGATAAAAAAACAAATAAAAATATTAAAAATATAAATTGAATATGATAGCAAATTTATTCTCAACTTTTGATCCAGCAACAAGCATAAAAATATCACTAAATTGATCAAGAACATTTATTGGATTAATAATTTTACCATCAATATATTGAATATTGCCTAATCGATTATCAAGAATTAACCAAAAACTATGTAATATTTTGTATAGAGAATTTAAAATATTATTAGGGATAAAATCAAGTGGAATTAGATTAATAATTATTAGATTATTTATATTTATTTTATATAATAATATAATAGGATTATTACCCTATATCTTCACAAGAAGAAGACATATAGTATTCACATTAACTTTAGCATTACCTATATGATTAAGATTAATAATATTTGGATGAATAAACAAATCTCAAGAAATATTTGCACATTTAATCCCAAGAGGAACACCAGCCCCTCTTATACCATTTATAGTAATAATTGAAACTATTAGAAATCTAATCCGACCTGGATCACTTGCTGTGCGATTAACAGCAAATATAATTGCTGGACACTTATTGATAAGTCTGTTAGGAAATAACATAACAAACTCAAGAGCAATAATCATACCATTTATTTTATTAATCCAATTTGGGTTAATAATTTTCGAAACAGCAGTATCAATTATTCAAGCATATGTATTTTCAGTATTGACAACACTATACTCTAGAGAAGTAAATTATGAGAAAACATAATCACCCATTCCATTTAGTGGATTATAGACCATGACCATTAACAGGATCAATTGGAGCACTAACATTAGTATCTGGTATAGTAATATGATTCCATAAAAATAATATTTCAATATTCATACTAGGGGTATCAATTCTATTATTAACAATATATCAATGATGGCGAGATATCGTACGAGAAGGGACATTTCAAGGCAAGCATACCTTAAAAGTAGTACACGGGCTAAAATTAGGAATAATTTTATTTATTATTTCTGAAGTATTATTTTTTGTATCATTTTTCTGGGCATTCTTCCATAGAAGACTTTCACCAACCATTGAAATTGGTATAATATGACCCCCTAAAGGAATTATAACATTTAATCCTATACAAATCCCATTATTAAATACTATAATCCTGCTATGTTCAGGAATCACTATTACATGAGCACACCATTCATTGATAGAAAAAAACTTCAGACAAACCACCCAAGGTTTAATATTAACTGTAATTTTAGGGTTATATTTCACTTTACTTCAAGGATATGAATACTATGAAGCAATATTCTCAATCAGAGATTCAATTTATGGGTCATGTTTCTTTATAGCTACCGGATTCCACGGAATCCATGTAATTATTGGGACCACATTCATTTTTATATGTTTAATTCGACATATAAAATACCATTTTTCCAGAAAACATCATTTTGGATTCGAAGCAGCTGCATGATATTGACATTTTGTAGACGTAGTATGACTATTTTTATATATTACTATTTACTGATGAGGTAGATACTTTTTTAGTATAAACAATTATATTTGACTTCCAATCAAAAGATCTTTTTAAGAAAAAGTAATATTAAAAATTATTATATCAATTTCAATAACAATTATATTATCAATTATCATAATAACCTTATGTATGTTAATCAGAAAAAAATCAATAATAGACCGTGAAAAAATATCACCATTTGAATGTGGTTTTGACCCAAAAAGATCATCACGAGTACCTTTTTCCTCACAATTCTTTTTAATTGCAGTCCTATTCCTAATCTTTGATATCGAAATTGTAATTATCTTACCAATAATCATCACGATCAAAACAAGAAATATAATATATTGATTTATAACATCAACCATATTCCTAATCATTTTAATTATTGGATTATATCACGAATGAAAAAATGGGATCCTAGAATGAGCCAACTAGGGGATGTAGTTAAAAATAACATTTAATTTGCAATTAAAAAGTATCAACTTGATCTTCCTCACACAAAGTAGTGAAGTAATATTTACATTTAGTTTCGACCTAAAATTTAGAGAGAATTATCTCTCCTTACTTTTAGTTAAAGCCAAAAAGAGGCATTTCATTGTTAATGAAAATATTGAATATATATTCTGACTAAAAGAGAATGTTGTATCTAAAAGGAGCTGCTAACTACCTTTTAAAGCGGTTAAATCCCGTTTTTCTCTTATTTATATAGTTTATGAAAACATTTCATTTTCAATGAAAAAATAGGAATATTTCCTTATAAATATTCAAGGGAAAATTCCATCCTAATATCTTCAATATTAAGCTTTTATTTTAAGCTACTCAAATATATTATCATTATAATCATAAAAAAAACAAAAGAAATCATAAATAATTTAATATTATTTTCCTCAAAAATATAATTAATTTTTCTAATAATATATATATATTTAACATGACTTTTAGAAAAAATATATTCCCCCCATCCTATATCAATTAATTTTCTATAGGTATGAGAAGTATATATAAAATATTTATATAATCCAAAAGTACTAAAAATAGGTATAAATCATATTGAACCCATAAAATATAAACCAAAAAATATACTAAAATTATTTATATTTTTTTTAAAAAATAAATAACCAAAAAACAACCCTAAAAAAACAGAAAATAAAGGTATATATTTTATATATAAAGATATAAAAATAAAAAATGGTGTTTTAAATATCAATCATATCAAAATGACCCCTAAAAAAACAGAAAAAAAAGTTAATAATATTATAGAAAATATTATATTTTTATCTTCATAATATGATTGAAAGACATAATTACCTGAACCCATGAATATTAAATAATTCATTAAACGAAATCTATAACTCATAGTGAACATGACAGAAATCATAAAAATAAAATAATAAATGAAATTTATATTATTTATTGAAAAAACCTCCAAAATTAAATCCTTAGAATAAAAACCTGATAAAAAAGGTAAACCAGATAAAGAAAATCTAGAAATAATAAAACAAGAAGATGTGTAAGGCATTATATTAATAACGTACCCTATCTCACGGATATCCTGGGAATTATTCATTACATGAATAATCATGCCAGCACATATAAATAATAATGCCTTAAAAAAAGCATGAGTTAAAAGATGAAAAAATGCTAATTTAGGAAAACCTAAAAACAAAATCATCATTATTAATCCTAATTGACTTAAAGTAGACAAAGCAATAATCTTTTTCAAATCAAACTCAAAATTAGCACCAAGACCAGACATAAGCATAGTTATTATAGATAAAATAACAAAAAAAGTACAATCAATATTATATAATATTGAACTAAAACGAATTATTAAATATACCCCTGCAGTTACTAAGGTTGAAGAATGAACCAAAGCAGAAACCGGGGTAGGAGCAGCTATAGCTGCTGGAAGTCAAGAAGAAAAAGGAATTTGAGCACTTTTAGTAAAAGCAGCCAAAATAGAAAAAATAATAATATTATTTATATAAACATCATAAAATCCCAAATAATAAATATAATTTCAACTACCAAAATTTATCATCCAAGCAATACATATCAAAATAGCCACATCACCAATTCGGTTAGTCATAACAGTTAATATACCTGAATTATAAGAATTATAATTTTGAAAGTAAATAACTAAGGCATAAGAAACCAGTCCTAAACCATCCCAACCCAATAAAATTCTAATCATATTAGGTCTAATAATCATAAATATCATTGATAAAATAAATATTAAAACCAAAATCAAAAATCGATTTTTATATATATCATCATATATATAGGTATATCTATATAATACAACCATTGAAGAAATCAACAACACAAAACCTATAAATATAAATGATATATAATCTATAATAATAGATATAGAAATGGAAAAAGAATTAATTGTCAAAATTTCCCAATCCATAAAAATCATATAATCAAATAATATAAAATATAAACTCAAAAAAACCATCAAAACACCAAAAATAAATAATAAACCAAAAATTATAAAATATAAATACAAATAAGTAAAAATGATCTAGAATATAAATATACCTATAATATCACAAATTATAATTCTAAAATTAAACTATCTAGATAAAAAACCATTAAAGAAATAATATCAATTTTTAAAAAAAAGATATTTAAAGGAAATCAATGTAAAAATAACAAATAATATTCAATATAATAACCATAAAAACCACAAAACAAACCCTTATAAACAACCCCATGATTAATAGAAGAATATAAATAAATACTATATATACATCCTATAAAAGATGCAAATATCAAATAGAAAAAAGAAATATATCTCCAAGATATAATCCCATTAATCAATAAAATTTCACCCATCAAATTCATTGAAGGAGGTCTAGCCATATTATTAATCATTAATAAAAATCAGAATAAACATATTCTAGGTATAAAAGTTAATAAACCTTTATTGATAAAAATTCTTCGAGATAAAGTTCGTTCATAAGCAATATTTGCTAAACAAAATATACCAGAAGAGCATAAACCATGACCAATCATCAAAATCAATGAACCAATAATACCCAATATATTCATACATATTAAACCACAAATTACTATACCTATGTGAGCAACCGAAGAATAAGCAATCAAAGATTTTATATCAACCTGAAATATACATAAAATACCCACTATAAAAATCCCAAATAAACTCAAAGACAAAAACATATAATTCAATCCATAATTTTTTAAGAAAAAAAATACACGAATAATACCATAACCTCCTAATTTAAGAAGGACCCCAGCCAAAATTATTGAACCAGAAATAGGTGCCTCAACATGAGCCTTTGGAAGTCAAAAATGAATAAAAATCATTGGCATCTTCACCAAAAATGCCATCAACATCGAAAGATATAAATAAAAATTATAAGGAACTTTAATAAGAAAATAAAATATCCCAAAACAAAAATCATTAATGTAAAAAATACCTAACAATATAGGAAGAGAAAAAAACAATGTATAAAATAATAAATAATAACCAGCTATCAAACGTTCCGGCTGATAACCTCACCCAAAAATCAAAATCAAAGTAGGAATTAATCTACACTCAAAAAATAAATAATATAAAAATAGACTATTAACACTAAAAGAAAAAATCAAAAATAACAACAACAAAACATTTATAAATATAAATTCATAATTAAAAGTATAATTCCTATACAAAGAAGATCTAGCCAAAACTATCAAAAAAACAATCCAAATTCTCAAAGCAATCAAAGAAAAAGATAAAATATCACCACCCAAAAAATATCTTGATATTCTATATCAATATAATATTATATTTGAATTTAAAAACAAAAAAACTATTATCATAAACGATAATAATAAAACATATCAATTTAAAAAATTAACAAAAAGAGCCAAAAATCTTAATGAAAAAACTAATTTTATCATTTAAATATAAAAAGTGTATTAACCTGATCATTTCCATATCTACGAATAATAGTAACCAAAATCGATAACCCTAAAACACCCTCACAAACTGAAAAAGTCAAAAAAACCAAAATTAAATATATATCACCCAAGAAATCTAATACAAAAGTAATCATAAAAATATATACACACAAAACAATATATTCTAATCTCAATAAAGTCAATAATATATGTTTTCGCATAGAACAAAAAATAATCAAACCAGAAATAAATATAAAAAACAATATAAAATTTACATTGTATAAAAAATATATTAAAATAAGTTTTAATAGTTTAAAAAAAACAATGATCTTGTAAATCATAAATAGGAATCCACACCTTTAAAACTTCAATTGAAAGAAAATTCTCATCATTAATCTCCAAAATTAATATTTTATTTAAACTATCAACTGTATTACACTAATTATAGTAACAATATTATCAATAAGATTTATAATAATCATGATAAAACACCCATTAAGAATGGGAATTCTATTAATCATCCAAACCCTATTGACATCAATAATAACAGGAATGTTAATAAATACATTCTGAATATCATATATTCTATTAATCAGAATATTAAGAGGAATATTAGTACTATTCATTTATATATCAAGTATCGCCTCTAACGAAAAATTTATCAACAAAACATCAATTTGAGTAATAATAAGATTCTCAATCTCAAGAGGATTATTATTTCTATTCTTAGAAGAAAAAATAATTATTAAAAATAATTATTTAAGAATAGAAATAATAAATGAAATATTTATTTTAAATAAAATATTCAATATAGAAAATATATATTTAATCATAATATTAGTTTTATATTTATTATTAACCATAATTGTATCAACTTGACTTGTAAGAATTTTTGAAGGACCTATACGATTAAAAATTTAATATGAATAAACCTATACGAAAATCTTAAATTTCTATTCTTAAAAGGTAAAAATAATTATTAAAAATAATTATTTAAGAATAGAAATCTTAAGAATTAAAATAATTTAATATGAATAAACCTATACGAAAAACACATCCATTAATCAAAATTATAAATAATTCCCTAATTGATCTTCCTAGCCCAAGAAGAATTTCATTATGATGAAACTTTGGATCCCTATTAGGATTATGTTTAATAATCCAAATTTTAACAGGATTATTCTTAGCTATACATTATACACCAAATATTGAACTAGCATTCTCAAGAGTTATACACATTTGTCGAGATGTCAATTATGGGTGACTACTTCGAAATCTCCATGCTAATGGGGCATCAATATTCTTTATTTGTTTATATATACATGTAGGACGAGGCATATATTACTCATCTTATAAGTTAATTATAACATGAATAGTTGGAGTAATTTTATTATTAATAGTTATGGCAACGGCATTTTTAGGGTATGTATTACCATGAGGACAAATATCACTGTGAGGAGCCACAGTTATTACTAATTTATTATCTGCATTACCTTATTTAGGTAATGATTTAGTAAAATGATTATGAGGGGGATTTTCAGTGGATAATGCAACCCTAAACCGATTCTTTACCCTGCACTTTTTATTGCCATTTGTAATCGCTGCATTAGTGATAATTCACTTACTTTTCCTACACCAAACAGGATCTAATAACCCAATAGGATTGAATAGAAATTATGATAAAATCCCATTCCACCCATATTTTAGAATCAAGGATTATATAGGGATAATAATCACTCTATTTATATTTATTTTATTAAACTTATGAGAACCCCAAATATTGGGAGATCCAGAAAATTTTATCCCGGCCAACCCTTTAGTAACCCCAGTACACATTCAACCAGAATGATATTTCCTATTTGCATACGCAATTCTACGATCAATTCCTAATAAATTAGGAGGGGTTATTGCCATAATTGCATCAATTATTATTATTATAATTTTGCCCTTTACAAATAAAAACAAATTTCAAAGAATAAACTTTTACCCAATAAATAAAATATTATTTTGAATAATAGTGGTAAATTTATTACTATTAACATGAATTGGGGCACGACCCGCAGAAGAACCTTATATTTTTACAGGACAATTATTAACAATTAATTATTTCTCCTATTTTATAATTAACCCAATTTTACTTAAATTCTGAGATAAAAACATCTAAGTTAATAAGCTTTAAAAGCATATATTTTGAAAATATAAGAAAAAGGTTTAATTCCTTTATTAACTTCACTAAATTAAATGAAATTAATTATATAGAAATATAACCCAATAAAAAATAACAAATAATTTAAAGATAAAGGTAAAAATATCTTTCAAGTCAAATATATTAACTTATCATAACGAAAGCGGGGTAAAGTCCCACGAACCCAAATAAATGAAAAAACCAAAAAAACCCATTTCAAAAAAAAAGTGATAGAATAAATATTACAACCTATAAAAACAATACAAGTTAACAAAGATATAAAAATAATATTTATATATTCTGACAAAAAAATAAAAGCAAAACCTCCTCTTCTATATTCGACATTAAAACCTGAAACCAACTCAGATTCACCTTCAGCAAAATCAAAGGGTGATCGATTTGTCTCTGCCAAACAAGATCTAAATCAACAAAAAAATAAAGGAAGAGAAAAAAAAAGAAATCAAATGCCATTTTGATAATATATAAAATTAAGAATATTATAACTATAAATATATAATATAAGACAAATAATAATCAAAGCTATTCTTACCTCATATGAAATAGTCTGAGCAACAGCACGTAAACCTCCTAACAAAGCATAATTAGAATTGGAAGATCAACCACATAATAAAACACCATATACCCCTATACCTGTACAACATATAAAAAACAAAAACCCATAATTAAAAGTGTAAATATTTATGAAATAAGGGAATAATACCCATAATATAAAGGATAATATTAATATAAAAATTGGGGTCATATAATAAATTATATAATTAGATATATAAGGATAAGTTTGCTCCTTAAAAAATAATTTGATTCCATCAGAAAATGGTTGCAATAAACCTATGAAACCAACCTTATTGGGACCTTTTCGCAATTGAATATATCTGAGTACTTTACGCTCTAATAAAGTAACAAAGGCAACAGAAATCAAAATAAAAATCAACAAAATTAAAAAATTAATAATGAAAATTACTATTTGTAATATAAATTACATAAATAAATTCTAAATTTATCACATTTTCTGCCAAAATAGTAAAACATTAATATAATCATAATAAAAAATTATTCCAAAAATCTGGTCCTTTCGTACTAAGATTTTATAATAAATTAAGGATAGAAACCGACCTGGCTCACGCCGGTCTGAACTCAGATCATGTAAAAATTTAAAGGTCGAACAGACCTAGTAAATAATATTCTGCTCCTATCACTTATTTTAATCCAACATCGAGGTCGCAAACTTTCTTATCGATAAGAACTCTTTAAGAAAATAACGCTGTTATCCCTAAGGTAACTTAATCTTATTATCCATAATATAGGATCAAAAACACATAAATAAATGAAAAAAATAGAAAAAGTTATATTATTTTTTCTGTCACCCCAACATAATTAACATAAATATATAAACTTATTAAAAACTAAAAAAGTTATATAAAAAGAAAATAAAGTTCTATAGGGTCTTCTCGTCCTACAATAAAATCTTAGCCTTTTGACTAAAAAGTTAATTTATTTTTATAAAATAAAGAAAGTATATTTTTCATCCAACCATTCATACCAGCCTTCAATTAAAAGACAAATGATTATGCTACCTTTGTACAGTCAAAATACTGCAGCCATTTAAAATAAATCATAGGGCAGGTTAGATCTTTTATATAAACAAAAGACCATGTTTTTGTTAAACAGGCGAAAATAACATTTGCCGAATTACTATATTTTATTTATATAAAATACTAATTTTATCATAATTACAATATTTTTTATATTAAAATATGAATTTTTATAAAAATCTAAAACAAAATTATATAAAATTTTATATAAAAAATAATTATAAAAAAATAAATGATGGATATTATTAAACCTACCTTAAATTCAATATAAATTTAATTTTTAGAAAAATAATCTAGCTTATCCTAGAAAATTGAAGATTATAACAAAATATAATATTTCACTTAAAATAATCATAAATTAAATTTATTTATAAAAAAACCAGATATTTTTAATTGAATAAAATATATTCACTATAATAAAATTCATAATAATCTTAAAACATTAAATGTAATTTTATTATATATCTTAAAATTTCGGGAAAATAAATTTTAAATTAAAAAAATTAATAAACCCTGATACAAAAGGTAAGCCCAAATTAGCTACTTTTATAAAAATTTTAATAATTCCTTCACAGTACTATTTACTATAAATCATATATTTAATTCAATTTGCTACTAAAACAAAAAATTATTTTTTTAATATTAATATTTTATAAAATAATATTAATATAAAATTTATCAAATTAGATTGAATTTCACAATCAAATTATTAATGTAAATAATAACGACTATTTTAGCCTTAATTTGAGTAATCATTCTAGATCCATTTTCCAATAGATCTACTTTGTTACGACTTATCCCAACATATGTTGGGAGCGACGGGCGATGTGTGCATAATCTAGAGCTAATATCAACAACTTATTCTAAAGTAATTTACTATCAAATCCAAATTCGTGTATATTTCCATATACAATTCCCCATATAATAATAATGTAACCCATCTCTACTTTTATATTATTAAACCTTGACCTAACATTTAGGTTAAAAAACCATTTAGAAAATTAAACCTTAAAAAGACATTCAATGATAGAGATATATAAACTTAATAAAAGTAAAATTCATTGTGGATTATCAATTACAGGACAGGTTCCTCTGAATAGCTAAATTACCGCCAAATTCTTTAAATTTAAAGATCATATCTATTAATGATTAAGTTATAATTTTACAGTTATAATAATAGGGTATCTAATCCTAGTCTAAATCTAACTTTCTTATATTTTAATATAAAATAATATAATTATAATTAATATTTCACTAAAAAATTATAAAAATAAATATTTAACCATAAATTTAATATAAACTAAAAAGATTTAAATCCACAATTGTATAACCGCAACTGCTGGCACAATTTTTGTTATGGATATTTATTATAAATAAATAATATATTAATAAATAATTAAAATTAGAAACTAAGAATAAAAAATAATTTTTTTAAAAAAATTCATCACGCAAAAACTTATATATATTCATCTAATAAAATAAAATCAATATGCATGAATAAAACATATTAAAAATCAAGTAAATTTTTTTGTCGGAACAAATAAAGTTTATAAAACATCATATATCTAAATTAAAAATTAATAATCATATAAAATCCCAAATCAAGAATATTAACCAATAACTTTTAAGGATCAAAATGTAAGTCTTATATCTAATCCATTGACCTACGGAGTATAGTATACCTCCCCCTCCGGGGTATAGAANACCTCCCCCTCCGGGGTATAGGATACCTCCCCCTCCGGGGTATAGGATACCTCCCCCTCCGGGGTATAGGATACCTCCCCCTCCGGGGTATAGGATACCTCCCCCTCCGGGGGAGTATACTATTATTTGTAATAGTATTACATATAATGTATTATTATATTCTTCTTAATATTAACCATGTTCATAGGATTATGAATAACATGTTATATATTTTGACTATTACTGTGAATTTCTTTAGAATAGAAATTCTATTAGCTTGAATTATTATTTATAGTTATTATAATTAGATTTTTAAATTATTCAATTGTTTAATACTTTCTTATAAATACTCACATATCCATTAGGATAATAGCGGGATTATAAATAACATAATATCTAGATTGACTTTCACCATGAATTTCTTTAGAATAGAAATTCTATCATTAAACTGTTATCATTTAGGGTTGATAAACCATTATTAATTTCATTTATAGTAAGACACTATTTCATAAATATTTACATATCTGACGCTTATAACGTAAATTTATTTAACCATAAATTTATTCAATCAACTTCCGATCAATTATCATAAGATTACATTTAATTCCTTTCAATACGTACTATATACTATAGATTATCCTTAATTGTTTAGACTTAGGGGTTCTCCCTTTAAGGGGGGTTAGGGGGGTTTAAATACTTTCATTCTTTGGATGGATGGATGGATGGGGGGGTAGCCCTCTCTTACATAGCTCTCTCATAGAGATCAATCTGTTTTCTTTTATTTCTTTTTCTTTTTTCTTTTATTTTTTCCATTTTCTTTTTTTATTTTATTATTTTAAAATTAAAACAAAAAATCAACAACATCATTTTATAACCCCATCAAACATTAAATCTTATCCCCAAATAAGATTTAATATTTTTATAAAATAAAATTTTTAATTTTTTTAATTAATTATTAAATTAATTAATAATGCATAGGAACAATATTTTATTTATCAAAAAATATTTTTTTGATAATATAATATAAAGAATTAAATAAATTGTTTGGAACATTTTTATTTTATCTTAATTTAATCTTGATTTATAAAAATTTTATAAAACAATTTTTTTTATTTTATATTTTTTAAAATAAAATAGGGACAAACATGTTTAATACCAGATAAACCATACTCCCACAAACCATAGCGAGGATAAATAATACTCTAATTAATCATCAATGGATAAACCATACTCCCACAAACCATAGCGAGGATAAATAATACTCTAATTAATCATCAATGGATAAACCATACTCCCACAAACCATAGCGGGGATAAATAATACTCTAATTAATCATCAATGGATAAACCATACTCCCGCAAACCATAGCGGGGATAAATAATACTCTAATTAATCATCAATGGATAAACCATACTCCCGCAAACCATAGCGGGGATAAATAATACTCTAATTAATCATCAATGGATAAACCATACTCCCNCAAACCATAGCGGGGATAAATAATACTCTAATTAATCATCAATGGATAAACCATACTCCCGCAAACCATAGCGGGGATAAATAATACTCTAATTAATCATCAATGGATAAACCATACTCCCGCAAACCATAGCGGGGATAAATAATACTCTAATTAATCATCAATGGATAAACCATACTCCCACAAACCATAGCGGGGANAAATAATACTCTAATTAATCATCAATGGATAAACCATACTTCCNCAAACCATAGCGGGGATAAATAATACTCTAATTAATCATCAATGGATAAACCATACTCCCGCAAACCATAGCGGGGATAAATAATACTCTAATTAATCATCAATGGATAAACCATACTCCCGCAAACCATAGCGGGGATAAATAATACTCTAATTAATCATCAATGGATAAACCATACTCCCGCAAACCATAGCGGGGATAAATAATACTCTNATTAATCATCAATGGATAAACCATACTCCCGCAAACCATAGCGGGGATAAATAATACTCTAATTAATCATCAATGGATAAACCATACTCCCNCAAACCATAGCGGGGATAAATAATACTCTAATTAATCATCAATGGATAAACCATACTCCCACAAACCATAGCGGGGATAAATAATACTCTAATTAATCATCAATGGATAAACCATACTCCCGCAAACCATAGCGGGGATATATAATACTCTAATTAATCATCAATGGATAAACCATACTCCCGCAAACCATAGCGGGGATAAATAATACTCTAATTAATCATCAATTAAAATAAATAATTGAGTTTGATCCAATATTTTTAAATATTTTAATTTAAATTAAATTAATCTAGATAAATAATTGTCTTATCCCCAATTTGATAATTATGATAAATATCAAGATAATTTAAATATAATTGTTTAACCCCCATTAAATAATTATAAAAAACATAGGTCAGATAATTGAGTTTGATCCAATATTTTTAAATATTTTAATTTAAATTAAATTAATCTAGATAAATAATTGTCTTATCCCCAATTTGATAATTATGATAAATATCAAGATAATTTAAATATAATTGTTTAACCCCCATTAAATAATCATAAAAAACATAGGTCAGATAATTGAGTTTGATCCAATATTTTTAAATATTTTAATTTAAATTAAATTAATCTAGATAAATAATTGTCTTATCCCCAATTTGATAATTATGATAAATATCAAGATAATTTAAATATAATTGTTTAACCCCCATTAAATAATTATAAAAAACATAGGTCAGATAATTGAGTTTGATCCAATATTTTTAAATATTTTAATTTAAATTAAATTAATCTAGATAAATAATTGTCTTATCCCCAATTTGATAATTATGATAAATATCAAGATAATTTAAATATAATTGTTTAACCCCCATTAAATAATTATAAAAAACATAGGTCAGATAATTGAGTTTGATCCAATATTTTTAAATATTTTAATTTA